GTAGTATGGGATCTGTAGTGGGCGAAAAAATCACACGTTTGGCCGAGTATGCTACCAATCAATTTTTACCTCTTATTATAGTGTGTGCTTCCGGAGGAGCACGCATGCAAGAAGGAAGTTTGAGCTTGATGCAAATGGCTAAAATATCTTCTGCTTTATATGATTATCAATCAAATAAAAAGTTATTTTATGTATCAATCCTTACATCCCCTACCACAGGTGGGGTGACGGCCAGTTTTGGTATGTTGGGAGATATCATTATTGCCGAACCCAATGCTTACATTGCATTTGCGGGTAAAAGAGTAATTGAACAAACATTGAATAAGACAGTACCTGAGGATTCACAAGTGGCTGAATATTTATTCCATAAGGGCTTATTCGATCCAATCGTACCACGTAATCCTTTAAAGGGCGTTCTGGGTGAGTTATTTCGGCTACATGCTTTCTTTCCTTTGAATCAAAATTAGATCAAGTAGAGCCTTAGAGTCTTAATTTAATAAGAGTATTAATTTATTAAAACTTAATAAAATTTTTTATGTGTGGTGATCAAGTAGTTATTTAATTTATAGGAATCAAAGTAAAAATACGAAGAATGGATTTTTTCTTTGGTAACATAAGATTTAATTGTAGAAAGAATCATCCAGATCATCTTTTTATCGATATTCCTGGTTACTAACCAGGAAATCCCTATTAAACAAAATAAAAGAGTGAATTCTTTCTTCCGTGAAATTGGTTAACAGGGTCTTGCATCTTTCTATATCTCCCCAAAATCACCCCCCCCCACTAAAAATCCTTTTTGTTGGGTCGTATTATTATAATGAATTCTTTGAGAATTTGTAATAAATCCTTTCTTTAGTAAATTTTATAAAATTATTAAATTTATAAGACAAGAACAAGATAATAACTAATAATACGAATAATATAAAGGGTGGATTATCATACATATATTTCATGTAGAAACATGTAGAAAGATTTATAGGTCCATTTATTTACATATTTATTGGATTTTATTAATTAATATATATTTATTAAAACATATACTTATATACTCCCTATTAAGTATATATACTCACTTAGGTATACTTAGTATAATATAACAATTATATATGAATTATAATATATCTTTATAACAATATAAGGATAAGGTTAAAATATTAATCTAAAACAATAAATATAACAATAAATAACAGGTACAAATATTAAATCGAGGTACCCATTCTATGATAACTCTCAACAGCTTCCCCTCAATTTTTGTGCCTTTAGTGGGCTTAGTATTTCCGGCAATTGCAATGGCTTCTTTATCTCTTTATGTTCAAAAAAACAAGATTTTTTAGATACAATAAGGACGAATCTTTTTTTTTTTCAAGACTTACTTGGATCATAACACGGATATCTATTTAGTAGAATATGGTATAACATGTGGCTTCCTTCGGGCATAAGCTCTTATGTATGTATAAACATGATATTATGGGTAAATGAATTATAACTATTTTCAAATAGATCGGGATCGGGGAGAATTTCTGAAATGTAAAGTCAATATATCTATATGTATTCGGAAATCATGTGAAAGGGATGTTACTATTTTAGTTTGGATCTAAGAAATTCGATGAATTACCCCTAAACGTTCACATCATAATAGTGCTGGTTGATGAGAGTTACTTCGGAAACAAAAAAAGTAAAATAAAATTTATTTTTGTTATTCTCCCAATTCCAATAAAATGCAACTAGGTCTAGTTATAGTATGAGTTGGCGATCAGAACGTATATGGATAGAACTTATAGCGGGGTCTCGAAAAACAAGTAATTTCTGCTGGGCCTTTATTCTTTTTTTAGGTTCATTAGGGTTTTTATTGGTTGGAACGTCCAGTTATTTTGGTAGGAATTTTATATCTTTATTTCCTTCTCAGCAAATAATTTTTTTTCCACAAGGGATCGTGATGTCTTTCTATGGGATCGCAGGTCTTTTTATTAGCTCTTATTTGTGGTGCACAATTTCGTGGAATGTAGGTAGTGGTTATGATCGATTCGATATAAAAGAGGGCGTAGTGTGTATTTTTCGTTGGGGATTTCCTGGAAAAAATCGTCGCATATTCCTCCGATTCCTTATGAAAGACATTCAGTCCATCAGAATAGAAATTAAAGAAGGTATTTATGCTCGTCGTGTCCTTTATATGGAAATCAAAGGCCAGGGGGCCATTCCCTTGACTCGTACTGATGAGAATTTGACTCCACGAGAAATTGAGCAAAAAGCTGCTGAATTGGCCTATTTCTTGCGTGTACCAATTGAAGTATTTTGAAAAAAGGAACTGAAGAATGAATACTTTGCAAGAGAGAAAAAACTCAAGAATCCTCGTTTTTTTATATAGCATAACTTAACTGAAGTTTCTTCAGAACGCTTATTCGAGCCAAAGCAAACGTTACGAAATAATTCTAAAACAAAATAGTTTGTGTCCACAATTTTTTTTATGCGTATGTAAACCCACTTAACTCAATTCAGTAACAAATCTAAATACTAGATTCATCATATATTAAAACAAAACATTTCATAATAAATCATAATATAATAAAGTAAAGAATTTTTTTTTTTAGAAATATTTGATATTTTGATAGAACTCCCGTTCTTTCGTCTCGCAATCCGACTACTATTAATTTGAAGTGGGCTTTTTCTTATTCTATTTCTGTATTCTTTCTAAATTCAAGGACTAACCACTGTACTGAATCACAAAAAAAAATCGGAAATAGATTCATGGGCTCGATAACTTGTAATAGAACTTATGCTTGATAGAAATATTAGTATCGTATAGAGTCGACGAACGAGGTGCGTTCAGTAAAAATTAAAAAATTCACAGACGAAAAAATGGCAAAAAAGAAAGTATTAATTTCCCTTCTATATCTTGCATCTATAGTATTTTTGCCTTGGTGGATCTCTCTCTCATTTAATAAAAGTCTGGAATCTTGGGTTACTAATTGGTGGAATACTAGGCAATCCGAAATCTTTTTGAATGATATTCAAGAAAAGAGTATTCTAAAAAAATTCATAGACTTAGAGGAACTCCTACGTTTGGACGAAATGTTAAAGGAATACCCGGAAGCACATTTACAAAAGCCTCGCATCGAAATCTACAAAGAAACGATCCAATTGATCAAGATGCACAATGAGGATCGCACGCATACAATTTTACACTTCTCGACAAATATAATATGTTTCGTTATTCTAAGTGGTTATTCTATTATAGGTAATGAAGAACTTGTTATTCTTAACTCTTGGGTTCAAGAATTCCTATATAACTTAAGCGACACAATAAAAGCTTTTTCTATTCTTTTATTAACTGATTTATGTATAGGATTCCATTCGCCCCACGGTTGGGAACTGATGATTGGCTCTGTCTACAAAGATTTTGGATTTGCTCATAATGATCAAATTATATCCGGTCTTGTTTCTACTTTTCCAGTCATTTTAGATACAATTTTTAAATATTGGATCTTTCGTTATTTAAATCGTGTATCTCCTTCACTTGTAGTGATTTATCATTCAATGAATGACTGAAAAATGATCGAACGATCCAATTATAATATTTGTTACTTTGTGGATAAGCAAAACATTCAAAATTGTACTTATTCTTTCTACCCATCCAAGGGATTCCTCCAATATTCCAGTAAAATTATTTATATTTAAGTAAATAGCAAAATTATAGATAGGGAACTATACTAGCGACCTGCCTAATTTTATTGTATAAATTTTCGGGATCAATGATTGGACCATGCAAACTAAAAATACCTTTTCTTGGATAAAGAAAGAGATTACTCGATACATTTCCGTATCGCTCATGATATATATAATAACCCAGGCACCCCTTTCAAATGCATATCCCATTTTTGCACAGCAGGGTTATGAAAATCCACGAGAAGCGACTGGCCGTATTGTATGTGCCAATTGCCATTTAGCTAATAAACCCGTGGATATCGAGGTTCCACAAGCGGTACTTCCTGATACTGTATTTGAAGCAGTTGTTCGAATTCCTTATGATCTGCAACTGAAACAAGTTCTTGCTAATGGTAAAAAAGGAGCTTTGAATGTAGGGGCTGTTCTTATTTTACCCGAGGGGTTTGAATTAGCCCCTCCCGATCGTATTTTGCCCGAGATTAAAGAAAAGATAGGAAATCTGTCTTTTCAGAGCTATCGCCCCGCTAAAAAAAATATTCTTGTGATAGGTCCTGTTCCTGGTCAGAAATATAGTGAAATCACCTTTCCTATTCTTTCCCCGGACCCCGCTACTAAGAAAGATGTTCACTTCTTAAAATATCCCATATACGTAGGCGGGAACAGGGGAAGGGGTCAGATTTATCCCGACGGGAGCAAGAGTAACAATAATGTTTATAATGCTACAGCAGCAGGTATAGTAAGCAAAATCATACGAAAAGAAAAAGGGGGGTACGAAATAACCATAGCGGGTGCATCGGATGGACGTCAAGTGGTTGATATTATCCCTCCAGGACCGGAACTTCTTGTTTCAGAGGGCGAATCCATCCAACTTGATCAACCATTAACGAGTAATCCTAATGTGGGTGGATTTGGTCAGGGGGATGCGGAAATAGTACTTCAAGATCCATTACGTGTCCAAGGTCTTTTGCTATTCTTGGCATCTGTTATTTTGGCACAAATCTTTTTGGTTCTTAAAAAGAAACAGTTTGAGAAGGTTCAATTGTCCGAAATGAATTTCTAGATCCGCGGATTTATCAACATCAAGCTCTAAAAATAAACAAATTTTTGTTGGCAATTATGTTATGTAATTATGTATAATCAAAAAATTTTTGCTTGTTTATATTCTTTCTTCTACCGGATTTCGGGAATTACTTATACCGCATTACTGGTCATAGTATATTGTGAAGAAGACTATTTGATTTTACTTAACTCTTCTTTATTTATTTGTTTTTTCAATCCAAATTCAAACGGTATGATATAGAACGAATCAATAGTTTTATATTTGAATAGAATCAAAA